TTCAGCGATAGCGTTCTTTCGCCTTTTTTTGAAAAAGATTTGTATTTCTGAACCTTTACCTTACTGTTAAATATTTAACATAGAATACCCATAATGACTTCCAATGAAAACTTTTCAGTCTAATCTAATAGATAGGGAAATCGTCAATTTTTTGCAATTCGGATTTTCTCTTTGAGGATGAAAGAATAACAACCTAAGTATTCCCTTTCATTAGTTTTTTGTATCCAATCTAGAAAAAAAAATGGCTTTTCGATCTATTTATCTGTTTAAAATCAGTTCAATCCGAATATGGATTTATCTCTCTTATGATGATCAAGTACAATCTTTAGTAAAACTTTATTCAAATGGTGTGTCGAGGTAGAAAATTTTTTCAATTAAATAAGTTGAAGATGCAACGCGGATTCAAAAAGAATTCTTTTTTATTCTTTTTATTTATATTTATAAATAAAAAGAATAACAATATTGCATTCATACAAAGAGGGTTAAATTGAATTCTTACTGAGACTTTTTCTTCATAAATTATCTATTCCTTTCATATAGAAGGAAATATAGAAGGAAAAAGTACTGTGTATCGACCGAAGCAATGACTATTCATGATTCCATAATTGAATCAATTACATACCGGTTCCAAACTAGAGAAATGTTATGGTAAAACTTCGTTTGAAACGATGTGGTAGAAAGCAACGTGCGACTTGAAGGACATGATCAGCTGTGGATTTTTTTACATCCACCATTTTCTATTTTATATTATCTAGGAATGAATGGGCTCTTGGCTCGACATCCTTTGTTCTGTTCTACTACAATCCTCGCCAATGTTTTTTGTTGAGTTGTAATGTAAATAGTACATGATGGAGCTCGAGTAGAAAATATTTATTTATTTCTCAGGGGCAAGGGTCTAGGGTTAATACCAATTAATAAGTTGGAACAAACTTCGTAAGTATATTTTTTGATATAGAAATCGAAAGGATCCAATTCGATAAATTTTGAAATCAAAAAGACAAATTCTTTTGAATTGGTAAAACTCTTTCGATCAAAAGTGTATCATGCAAGAATCAATTGTTCGTATGATTCTTTGCTAGAAAGAAATCACAAAATCACAAAAAGGGGTATGTTGCTGCCGTTTTTAAAAACGATTAAAGATCACCGAAGTAATGTCTAAACCCAATGATTCAAGACAAAGATAAAAGATCCTGGAACAAGGAAATACCGTTTTCAATTGTCTCAACAATTAGATCAGAATGCAGAATCAAAAAATCGATTCGAAAGGAGACAAACAAAAAGGGGTTAGAGACCACTCAAAAAATGAGATTGCTTAAGGATTTTTTTTGCTATTTGAAAGTTATCCAACTTGAGTTATGAGAGTACGAATACGAATACTTTTTTTCTTCTTTTTCAAAAAAGAAGAAAAAAAAGAAGGACTTAAATCTCGAATTGATTTGATGATTTTAGAGATCTATTTGACATTCGAATTTGATACATAATAACTTCTAATCATTTTTTCTTTTTCTCGAGCCGTACGAGGAGAAAACTTCTTATACGTTTCTAGGGGGGGTATTGTTCATCTACATCTATCCCAATGAGCCATTTATCGAATCGTTGCAATTGATGTTCGAGCCCGAAGAGAAGGAAGAGATCTTCGGAAAGTGGGTTTTTATGATCCGATAAATAATCAAACCCATTTAAATGTTCCTGCTATTCTATCTTTCCTTGAAAAAGGCGCTCAACCTACAGGAACTGTTCATGATATTTCAAAAAAGGCAGGGGTTTTTACGCAACTTAGTTCTTAATCAAACAAAATTCTATTAAGGAATAGAACAAAAAAAAAAGAGGGTGTGGATGACTCCTATATAGTTTTGTATAACTTTTTCTTTACTAACCCCCCCTTTTTTTTCTAGTCCAATCCATTTATTATTCCTATTTCATATTGCTACTATAGAATATCATGTTCTATAAGTATAAGGACAAAAATCGATTTTATTGCTAGAATTTGATTGATATAAGATACATATAAACAAGATCAATACAATGAAGTAAGTGGATCTAGAAATATAAAAAATGGACATTACCCACAACCGGTCGGTTTTTCGATGGAAATCTATTAACAAATAACAAAACAAGGGATTAAGCTTGTTTATTTTACTTAATATTGGTTGGATTGATTGATTGAATATGTTGATTGACTAAACCCGAGATTTCTTTTTTTCCTGAATTTATTCTTATTCTTTCACCTACACCTCTTTTGGATTCATTTGGATATGTATATTATCTATGTAGTGCAAATTCAGTACAAGTCCTTTTGCTTTTAGATTTTTTTCCAATATTTATAAATTTTTTCTATTTATCGGATTAGTTATTTAATTATTTAATTATATAGTAAATTATTTTGTTTTTTTTTTGTTTTCGCCATTGTTTTATATTCTTTTTTCACGATTCATATTTAACATTAACAGTCATATTGACAACAGTATATCGAAGAAATATAATTTGATCGTAGATAAATGGATCCGTTTATCTCCATCCCATACCATATGTTTGGTTTTTTTCTTTACTTAATTCAAATGACAGGTTCGTTGGATTTAATGTTCTACAAGAAGTTTTTTTTTAGTGAAAAAAAAAAGAATACCACTGGATAACATAAGAACTAAGGAGCAATCAATAAATTTTGACTTTCATCTATATTTTTCTATGTTTTTCTCTCAGAATTTCTTGGATTTTTATCTGATCTGTTCATTTAATTGTTTTTTTTATGTTCCGAGTCGATTAGAAATTTTTTTTATTAGAGTTCTTTCTAGTTTAATATTTTGATTGAGTTGTGAAATTCAATTTCCATTTCTTTTATTTTGATTTCGGTTGTATCTACACATTCTAATTATTCGGGTTGCTAACTCAACGGTAGAGTACTCGGCTTTTAAGTGCGGCTAGCGTCTTTTACACATTTCTATGAAGCAAAGGATTCGTCCATACCATCGGGAGAGTTTGTAAGACCACGACTGATCCTGAAAGGAATGAATGGAAAAACCAGCATGTCGTATCAATGGAGAATTTTGAGAAAATTTTTTTCCTATTCAATCGGTACAAAACCCGGTTTGAATTCTTTGTGGGAACAAAAGAAATGGAATTCAAAGTTGGGTCGAGTGAATAAATGGATAGAGCCTTATGTCCCAATTATAGGGAAACGAAAAGCAACGAGCTTCTTTCTTAATTTAATTTGAATGATTACCCGATCTAATTTAACGTTAAAAAGATATTAGTTCCTAATGCGGGGAAAGGTTTTCCCATGAGTAGATTATCGATTTTTTAATGAGTCCTAACTATTAGTTAGTCCCTTTTATGGGTTGGAGATGAATGTGTAGAAGAAGCAGTATATTGATAAAGAGATTTTTTTTCTAAAATCAAAAGAGCGATTGGATTGAAAAAATAAAGGATTTCTAACCACCCAGTTTATACTATAACAAAGATAAACCAATTAAATGAAATGGAAAATGATAGGATAGAGAATCCGGTGATGAGTCTACCCGTTTCCAAGGTATCCATTTTTTTTACTACAATACCTTGTTTTGACTGTATCGCACTATGTATCATTTGATAACCCAATAAATCCCTTACCTTTGGTTTCAATCGAATTTCAAATGGAGGAATTTCCAGTATATTTAGAACTAGATAGGTCTCAGCAACACGACTTCCTCTACCCATTGTTTTTTCGGGAGTATATTTATGCACTTGCTCATGATCATGATTTAAATAGATCGAGGATTTCGTTGCAAAATGGGAGTTATGACAATAAATCTAGTTCACTAAGTGTGAAACGTTTAATTACTCGAATGTATCAACCGATTCATTTGAGTATTTCTGCTAATGATTCTAAGCAAAATCAACTTATTGGACACAACAATAATTTTGATTCTCAAACGATATCAGAGGTATTTGCAGTCATTGTGGAAATTCCATTTTCCCTGCGATTAGTATCTTTTTTAGAAGGGAAAGAAATAGCAAAATCACATAATTTCCAATCAATTCATTCAATATTTCCTTTTTTCGAGGACAAATTTTCACATTTAAATTATGTGTTAGATGTACTAATACCCCACCCTATTCGCCCAGAAATCTTGGTTCAAACCCTTCGCTACTGGATAAAAGACGCCTCTTCTTTACATTTATTACGTTTCTTTCTACACGAATATTTTAATTGGAATAGTCTTATTACTCCAAAGAAATCTATTTCCATTTTTTCAAAAAGCAATCCAAGATTATTCTTGTTCCTATATAATTCTCATGTATTTGAATATGAATCCATCTTCTTTTTTCTCCGTAACCAATCTTCTCATTTACGATTAACATCTTCTGGAGTCTTTCTTGAGCGAATCTATTTCTATCGAAAAGTAGAAGATCTTGTCGAAGTCTTGGCTAACGATTTTCAGGATATCTTATGGTTGTTCAAGGATCCTTTCATGCATTCTGTTAGATATCGAGGAAAATCTATTCTGGCTTCAAAGGATACGCCTCTTCTAATGAATAAATGGAAATATTACCTTGTCAATTTATGGCAATGTCATTTTCACATGTGGTCTACACCGGGAAGGGTTCATATAAAGCACTTATACAAGTATTCTATCAACTTTTTGGGCTATCTTTCCAGTGTGCGGTTAAATCCTTTGGTGATACGGAGTCAAATGCTAGAAAATTCATTTCTAATAGACAATGCTCTGAAGAAGTTCGATACAACCGTTCCAATTATTCCTCTGATTGGATCATTGAATAAGGCACGTTTTTGTAACACATTTTGGCATCCAATTAGTAAGCCGACCTGGTCCGATTCCTCAGATTCTCATATTATCGACCGATTTGTGCGTATATGCAGAAATCTTTCTCATTATCACAGCGGATCCTCAAAAAAAAAGAGTTTGTATCGAATAAAATATATACTTCGGCTTTCTTGTGTTAAAAGTTTGGTTCGTAAACACAAAAGTACTTTACGCACTTTTTTGAAAAGATTAGGTTCG